GGCCCAAGGAAACGAAAGAATCGGTTACACTTTTCATATACTCTCCTCTTATAAATAGGACTAACAAAGAACAGAGTTCTTTTTGTATCACTTCGCCCTCCCCTTTTTTCCTTTTTTTATGGGATTTTTTAATGGGAATAGATTTAATCTATTAATTTAAATTATTGGATTTAATTTAGTTACTATTTTTAATTATTTTATTTTAATTATTTTAATTAAATCTTATTATTTTATTCTAATTAAAGTTAAAGTTTCCAAGAAGATACTTATTGGGTTGGGTTCGGTCCTGGGTATTATGCCAATTGCAAAATACCTCGTTTGTTGCATTGCAACACATCCTAAAAAAAGGTTTACATTATACTAACTAAGAACTAAAAACGGGAAGGAAGAAAGTGAGAGGATCCGCTAATTACTAATCCTAAAATCCGTCCTTCCCGGAGGTATTCTCTCAACGAATAATTAATTGTTAGAGTGAAATGGTGATATAATTCAAAAAAACAAATGGAAAGTCTAAGTCAAAAAAAGTACATACTTTTCTTCTAGAATTAAACAAAAGGATTCGCAAATAAAAGTGCTAATGCCACGACCAGTCCGTAAATTGTTAAAGCTTCCATAAAAGCCAGACTTAGCAATAAAGTACCTCGTATTTTACCCTCTGCTTCTGGCTGTCTCGCAATACCTTCTACAGCTTGACCCGCAGCAGTACCTTGACCAACCCCAGGTCCAATAGAAGCAAGCCCTACGGCCAATCCAGCAGCAATAACAGAAGCGGCAGAAATCAGTGGATTCATGGTAAGCTCCTCGCACAAAAAAAAAAAAAAAAAAAGAAATGGTTAATGATACAATCAACCAATTAATCATCAGAAATACTTCGAAATCTCGTTTTTAGTTCTTATACATGATGAAGTTTTTGTAAATCTATATGCATATGATTCTAGTCATTGCATTTCTTTTTTCTAAACCCATTTTTCATTCAATTCTTCATTCTTTATTCTTCTACATCCTTGAGTTCAAAGTTCATCTGTTTATCTGTTTATTTGTTCAATTCCCAATCACAGATAAAGCAGAAAGACTTTCTATTTGAATCCTGCAGTGAGCTGTGAAATTAAAAATAAATATAAATAATAAGATATAAGAGCCTCACTATAACTAGTGAATTTCTAATATCACATATACATTTGTTTCTTCCATAACGTAAACCAACTATTGAATATGATTCTAGAATTTTTTTTTGAACCGGGGGCTGGACAGACTTATAACTATTTATTACATATGCTACATATGCCCAGTTTCTTTTTCCTAAGCTAGCTTTTTATTTAGTCTTACATCGTAAAAAAATAACAATTCTTATTCAAATTTAAAATTGTAATTAATATTGTAATTAACTAAACAAAAACAAATAAAATATAAATACAATATCAATTTATAAATTGGAAAAGTCGATAAAAACCAAAATCTTAGGAAAAAGAGATCATTTAGATCTTTTTCCTAAGATTTTTTACAATTAAATAATATCGTACACCTTTCCTGCTACGACTCTATACCATATATCAATTTTTTATCTATTATAGTTCCTCATAGTTCCTCGACAGGTCAATTATATTAAATTGAACTCCAGGAATAAGGTTAAAAAAAAAAAACAATTTACAATTTAGAAAGCTAGTCAATGATGACCCTCCATGGATTCGCCTATATAAGCCGCGGCTAAAGTTGCAAAAATAAGAGCTTGAATACCGCTTGTGAATAATCCAAGAAACATGACGGGTATAGGAACTACTGAAGGTACTAAAGAAACAAGAACAACAACTACTAATTCATCAGCCAATATATTTCCGAAAAGTCGAAAACTAAGTGATAAGGGTTTTGTGAAATCTTCTAGGATGTTAATTGGTAAAAGTATTGGAGTTGGTTGAATGTATTTCCCAAAATAACTCAAACCTTTTTTTGTAAGACCCGCATAGAAATATGCCACTGACGTGGGTAAAGCTAAAGCAACAGTAGTGTTTATATCATTCGTGGGCGCAGCTAACTCCCCATGAGGTAACTGTATGATTTTCCAAGGTAAAAGAGCACCTGACCAGTTAGAAACAAAAATAAATAAGAACATAGTTCCAATAAAGGGAACCCAAGGACCATATTCTTCTCCAATCTGAGTTTTACTCAAGTCCCGAATGAATTCAAGGATATATTCGAAGAAATTCTGACCGTCGGCCGGAATGGTTTGTGGATTCCGAACAGCTATGGTAACTGAACCTAATAAGATAGCAATTACGACCCAAGAAGTGATAAGTACTTGGGCATGGACTTGTAAACCTCCTATTTGCCAATATAAATGTTGGCCTACTTCTACACCCGATATATCATATAGCCCTTTGAGTGTGTTAATGGAACATGGTATAACATTCATATTGTCCTCTGACAAAAATTGAACTTAAAAAAAAGAATTATTTTGATTCAACCATCTCTTTCTTAACTGACCCACTTTAATCATTAATCGTATTTTTAGGATACTAAGTAATCACATAATATCCCCATCCGAGTACTTTTTTTTATCTTTTTTTTTAATCCAGGAATAGTAACCGATCCAATAAAAAAAATCTATGGAGTTTCCCGAAGTAATTGACTTATCTATCTTATTATGAATCATAATCAATGATTTCTTATATAACTAGAACGACCTTCACAAATTGCGGATACTAATTTGTTAAGAATCAATCGGATTGAAGCGATAGCGTCATCGTTGGCTGGAATCGAAATATCTGCGAGATCTGGGTCACAATTTGTATCGATTAAACAAATCGTCGGAATCCCCAAAATGACACATTCTCGAAGAGCCGTATATTCTTCTTGCTGATCAACGATAATTACAATATCGGGTAATCCTGTCATATATTTGATCCCACCCAGATATGTTTGCAAGGTGGATAATTGTCTCTTCAACATTGCAGCATCCCTTTTTGGGAGACGGTTAAGTTTCCCCATCCTTTGTTCGGCTCTTAAATCCCTGAACTTTTGAAGTCTCGTTTCTGTAGTGGACCAATTCGTTAACATACCACCAAGCCATTTTTTATTAACATAATGGCACCGAGCCTTTATTGCAGCAGATGCTACTGAATCAGCTGCTTTATCTTTTGTACCAACGATTAAAAAGTGTTTTCCTCTACTTGCTGCATCAAAAACTAAATCACAGGCCTCTGATAAAAAACGCGCAGTTCTCGTAAGATTTGTAATATGAATACCTTTACGTTTTGCGGAGATGAAAGGTGCCATTCTAGGATTCCATTTCCTAGTACCATGACCAAAATGAACTCCTGCTTCCATCATTTCTTCCAAATTAATGTTCCAATATCTTCTTGTCATTTTTCCCCATATTTGCTCTTTGTTTTTTTTTAACAAAGAGACGAGGTATCTGAAATAAATAATTGTTCCGATGGAACTTTCTACCGAGGATTGACCGTTGATACACGATCCAAACCATTAATTTTAATTCATTATGATCTTTATCATCAAATAATAAAATTGGACCAGATAATTAAATTATAATTAAAAAAATGAGTCTCCTTTTAGGAATCATTAAATCGTGTCAATGATTGTTCTGATGTCTCATGGAAATTGTTTGGTACGCAAGAACTAAAAAATTCTCTATGGTGAAATAAGATATCTCTCATCTTTCCTTCCAACAAATTCTTCTTTTTGATTTCCAAATGAACGTTTTTGTGTTGCCTTGAATGATGCACTAGTTTTTTGAATCCGGTACCAACAGGTATAATTCCTCCCAGGACAACATTTTCTTTCAGGCCTTTCAACCAATCAATACGACCTCGTAGAGCAGCCTTTGCTAAAACTCGAGCAGTTTCTTGAAAACTAGCTTCGGATATGAAACTTTGAGTATTAAGAGATGCCCTCGTTATTCCCAATAAGATTGCTCGATAACAGATCGCTTCATCCAAAACACGCCCTGCTCGTTCCGCTCTCAACAATCCTATTAGTTCTCCGGGTGAAAAAACATTAGACATTCCATCTTCTGAAACCAACACTTTTGATGTTACTTGACGGACAATAATCTCTATATGTCTATTATGGATCTGCACTCCCTGAGATCGATAAACCTTTTGGATCTTATTAACCAAAGAGATACGGCTTTGGGCGATGGTTAGCTCCGTGCTAATCAAGAATCCCCAAGGGATTCCAAGAATTCTTGATATACGTTCATTCCAACCTTTAACCCTCTTTTCGAGATTTATCGATATTGAATCAATCGAACGCACTTCTAACACTTGTTCCACTTTTGGAAGACCTTGCGTTATGTCACCAGATCTTGATTTTTCATATATAAATGTAACTAATGTATCTCCCTCGTGAAGGATTTCTCCATAATGACCGTGAACCGTTGCTCCTGGAGTAGCCAAATAGGGCTTGGCTGATCTTATTACTAAGTAGTCAACATGAACAATTAGAACTTGACCAGATTTTTTCTGTGATCCGTATTTGAATAGACATACATTTTCACAAAAAAATTGTCCAAGTCTAATAATTGTGGATGCCTCATCACAATAATCGTGGTGGAGAAAACGCCAATTTAAATTGAATGGATTAAAAATGATGTTACTGCACGGATCGGGATTATAAATCCCCCTGTTTTCATCTATTAAAAAATATTTAAGTACTTGGAAAGTCTGACTAAATTTGTTAAGTAACAAATATTTCTTTAACAGAATCTGATTATAAGTTATTAAATGGCAAGATGAATAAAAATTCGCAATTTTGAGTACTACTGTACCTAAGGGGCCCAACAAATTCCTAATTGGAATTATAGGATCCGTTTTAATTGATTCTTTTGTCACATTGTTATATTTCAAACCATTGAATGGACCAATTCGAGAATAGTTGGATGATAACAAAATTTTCAAAGATTGGCATTCCTTATTTTGATTCAACAATGTACCACTAGTTCCTTTATGTTTAGTAAATGATTGAATCTTTGCCTTGGAATAAAAAGG